TCGCTTCATCCAAATGTGTAAAAGATCCTAGCCGCACTTAAAAGCCGAGTACTCTACCGTTGAGTTAGCAACCCGAATAGAAAAAGGTTATGTAGATACAATCAAAATAAAAACAGATTAGTCAAGACAATCAAACCTTTAAACTAAGAAATAAAAAAAGAAAAAAAACACACACATTTTGAAATTGAGTCGGAATATCAAATATCAAAATGAATAGATGAGACAAAAATCCAAGAAATTCTCCGATAAAAAAAGAAAAAGATAGAGAAACGTAAAAATTTATAGACCACCTCTTAGCTCTTATGTTATCGACTTTTCAATAAAAACCCCTATTCTTATTATATCTTAGCTCAAATTATATCAAAGCGAATCCAAGTAACCCCATCATTTGAATAATGTAAGGTAAAAATCAAACCTCTGGGACAGAAATAAATTTATCTACTTATCACGATGAATTATATTTGTTCGGTACACTGTTGTCAATATAAATGTTGAGAAAAGAATACAACGGAAAAACAAAAAAAATTCCATTTCAATACTATTCAAAAAAGGGCTTGTGTTGAATTGGCACTACATAGATGAAAAAGGTTTAGATAGAGGAATAAATAAGGAAGAGGTAGAAAAAATATCAGATTTCAATTTATTTATTCAATCAATAATAAGTAACTAGAATAAAAAAAAGAGAATTCCTTGGTTATTACTTATTAGTAGAGTTCCAACGAAAACCGACCAAACTCCCATTTCTTTTTCTAGGATCAAGCAACTCAGGTTTTGTCGTTCTAGAACATGAGATTTTATAGAAGCAATGAAAAATAGATACGATTAGAACCCCAAAAGGCAGAAAAAAATATATAAAAATTTATATAAGAATTACTATCACTTTCTATTTATTTATTTCCTTAATTGAATTTTGTTTGATTAGGACCAAGCTACTTAAAAACCTCCGCCTTTTTTAAAATATCCCGAACAGTTCCTGTGGGCTGAGCGCCCTTTTCAAGGAAATATAAAATAGCAGGAACGTTTAAATAACTTTGATTCTTTATCGGATCATAAAAACCCACGTTCCGAAGATCTCTTCCTTCTCTTCGGGATCGAACATCAATTGCAACGATTCGATAGACGGCTCATTGGGATAGATCTAAAGACCCCCCCTAGAAACGTATAGGAGGTTTTCTCCTCGTACGGCTCGAGAAAAAATGATTTGGAGTTTTGTCTACGTATAGAATTAGAATTAATGGCAAAGGAGTTGATAAAATAAATTAGAATGGGATTTTACTCATATTTTTATTTTTATTCCTCCTTCCTTAATTTCTCCTTCCTGAAAAATAAAAATCATTTGTACCCATAACTCAAGTTGGATAATTCTCAAATAGCTTAAAAGAAAAAAGTATTTAGGCAATTTATTTCATTTTTTGAATAGTCTTTAACCCCCCTTTTGTTTGTCTCATTTAAAATACAATCCATTTGGATTCTTTATTCTTTATCTTTATTATGATCCAGTTATTGAGACAATTGAAAAAAGGCGTTTCCTTGTTCTGGGATCCTTTTTCTTTGTTTTAAATCAGTGGGTTTAGACATTACTTCGGTGCTTCTTAATCCTTACAAAATGGCAGCAACATACCCCTTTTGTGATTTATTTCTAGCAAAGAATCATACAAACACCTGATTCCCCGCGATACACTTTTAATCGAAAGAGTTTTTTCAATTCCAACAAATTTTCCTTTTGAATTAAAAACTTGACCGAATCGGATCCTTTCTATTTCTATATTGATGATATACTTACGAAGTTGTTCCAATTAATTGATTGGTATTAACCCTAGATTCTTGACCCCTGAAAGATGAATCCAGACTTTCTACCCGAGCTCCATCATGTACTATATTCATTACAACCTAACAAAAAGAAGGATTCTAGTGAAAACAGAACAGATGTCGGGCCAAGAGCACCTTCATTCTTAGAAAAGATGGCGGATGTAAGAAGAAAAATCCACACCGGATCGTGTCCTTCAAGTCGCACGTTGCTTTCTACCACATCGTTTCAAACGAAGTTTTACCATAACAAAACATTCCTCTAATTTGGAACCCGTATGGAATTGATTCAATTATGGAATCATGAATAGTCATTGGTTCCGTCGATACATAAACATATTAATCTATACCCTTTTTTTCTTCTATACAAAGATGGCAAAAAAGCAATCTTAGCAAGACCCTACCTAGTATGTTATTGTATGAATGCAACACTTTACTTTTTATTAAAAAAACTAATAGAAATATAGAAAGAATACGAATATTAATAAATGAATTCTTTTTTACTCTGCCTCTTAAAGTGACTCAATATGACCCATTTACCACTTCTTTGAATACCAAAGATTCAACTCAAAAGCAATCATTAAAAATTATTATAATTTTATAATAGAAAAAGTTTCCTATTTTGACATCATTATTTGAATAAAGTTTTACAGTAAAGACTAAAAATTTGATCATCATAAAAAAAAAAAAGAGAGACAGAGAGAGAGAGGGAGAAATATCTGTTTCTTTTCGAATTGAACTATCAACGATTTAAAGCAAATAAATGGATTGAACAAAAACCCCGTTTTTGTGTGAGATGGATAAAAAAGACTGATATAAGAGAAGATTTGGGTACTTGTTCTTGTTCTTTCGATTCGAATTTTATTAATAAGATACCTCCCGTTACTAATTAAGAACTATCTATCCCCTGACTCTCTTGACTCTCTGGGAATACTGAATCAGAACAAAAAAAGGATCCCCTTGGGGAAGGGGGACTCTCGAGGGACAAAGACAAACAAGTCCAGATTAGGCCCTTGCTCCTAATTTTTTAGTTTACCCTAACCCGGTATTTAATCCCATTTAATTTAATGTAATAACCTCCCTCTTGTTTATAATTAAGAGATCCTAATAATTTGGTTACCCTATTTCCATTTAATTCCATTTAAGTTTAATTTTAATGGATAGAGAATAAGAGATAGGAAAGACATGCTCTTTCGTATTGTGATTCAAAATAAAATGTATCGTTGAAAATTCAAAAAGATATGAGACGTGAGGTTTTTCTTAAAATTAAGTAGCTAACCCCCTTCAATATGAAGGGAATGAACATATGATGAAAAATCCGCCATACTTTATTAAGTTTTTAATTAGTTGAATTAAAAAAAGGGGTGTGACCTATGTTACCATCGTATCTTGATCACAAACAAATTTATTTAGTTATATCCGCATGCCATTTGCACTCAATTCAGTTAGTTCGGTTTGGGAAAAACAAAAATATGATTCATAGAAGAATCATTCAAAATAATAAAAGAAACAAGAATGACATTATATTCAATATTAGGCATCCAATATTAGGCATTTATACATAATGTTATTTTCAAAATAAACTTTTACTCTGATACAATGTATATGCCTGGGACGAAAGGATTCGAACCTCCGAATACCGGGACCAAAACCCGTTGCCTTACCACTTGGCCACGCCCCATTTATATTTCCATTCTACACCAATAAAGAATAATATTAATATTGGGTCTTGGTCAATTCCAGGGCAAATTTATATAAAAAATCTTTATAGAATAGATTAGAATCTTGCTAGGATTTTTACGCGTGTAGAAGAATTCGGCCGAATTTATTGATCATTAGATATAATTCAATTAAGATATTCTATGAAAGTATGATTTCTTCTATTCTCCTTTGTTTGAGAATTGGGGAATTTTTGATTGGGTGGGTTCAAAGAAAAAGAAGGGTTTTTATCTACCTTACTTTACTTCATTTTTCCTTATATCATTAACTCAATCAAAATGCAATTATCTCCAAGAACAAAATGTCTGTTATGCTTAATATCTTTAGTTTGATCTGTATCTGTCTTAATTCTTCCTTTTATTCGAGTAGTCTTTTCTTCGCCAAATTGCCCGAGGCCTACGCTTTTTTGAATCCAATCGTAGATCTTATGCCAGTCATACCTTTGTTCTTTTTTCTCTTAGCCTTTGTTTGGCAAGCTGCTGTAAGTTTTCGATGAGACCCTTAATATTATTCTAGAAAATTCATGATTTATTCGAAAAAAATTATAACAATTTATAAGATCAAAAAAGTATTACACTATGAACCTTTGATTCAAAAATTGAAAGTCTTCGTTGGATAGCTGGGAGAAATACAAACACGGCTCACCCCGTATTCCCCATTCTGCCCTTTTGAAAGACCCTAATGGGATTGGGTTAGGATCCCCCACAATATCTAATTGGAGGTATGAAATAAATTTTTGGTAATGAAAGACTCTTATGACAACTGAATTTGAATTTATGTGAAATTATTTTCTGTTTCTAGAAAGCACTTCATTTATTGGTGTCAAAATATTTGGTATAAAAAAATGGAGGATCTATTCTCTTTTCTCATTTTTCAAAAAAAAAAATATCTTGGAGATTGTGTAATGCTTACTCTAAAACTTTTCGTTTACACAGTAGTGATATTCTTTGTTTCTCTATTTATCTTTGGATTCCTATCTAATGATCCGGGGCGTAATCCTGGACGTGAAGAATAAAAGGGGGGTTTTCATTTTCCTTACTTGATTTTAAAATTTTCTTAGGATTTTTTATCTATTCCACATGTTTAACTAGGAAACATTAAAAAGGGTTGGCGAAATTTGAAAGATAAATCAAATATCAGGTCATCAACAAAAACGGAAAGAGAGGGATTCGAACCCTCGGTACGAATAACTCGTACAACGGATTAGCAATCCGCCGCTTTAGTCCACTCAGCCATCTCTCCCAATTTAAAAAGATAATTACTATGTTACATTACACATTACACATGAAATAAGGATTGAAAAAGTATTTTTTTCTCTTTCTTTATCTTATCTATATTATATCTACAACTTTTATTAGCAATTCCAGTTAGTTCAAGTAAGGGATCGAAAGATTCAATAGAAAAAAACAGAAAGAATACCCCTTTGTTTTGATTTTGTTCGAAAAGGTCCTTTTTTATTCCTGTGGCCTGGCCTG